CATTTGAAAATGAGTAGTTTCGATAGAATCGAACTTTCGATTGATCCCGGTACTTGGGATCCTATGAACGAAGACATGGTCTCTCTGGATCCCATTGAATTTCATTCGGAGGAGGAACCTTATAAAAATCGTATTGATTCTTATCAAAAAAATACAGGATTAACTGAGGCCGTTCAAACAGGCACAGGCCAACTAAATGGTATTCCCGTAGCAATTGGAGTTATGGATTTTCAGTTTATGGGGGGTAGTATGGGATCTGTAGTGGGCGAAAAAATCACACGTTTGGCCGAGTATGCTACCAATCAATTTTTACCTCTTATTATAGTGTGTGCTTCCGGAGGAGCACGCATGCAAGAAGGAAGTTTGAGCTTGATGCAAATGGCTAAAATATCTTCTGCTTTATATGATTATCAATCAAATAAAAAGTTATTTTATGTATCAATCCTTACATCCCCTACCACAGGTGGGGTGACGGCCAGTTTTGGTATGTTGGGAGATATCATTATTGCCGAACCCAATGCTTACATTGCATTTGCGGGTAAAAGAGTAATTGAACAAACATTGAATAAGACAGTACCTGAGGATTCACAAGTGGCTGAATATTTATTCCATAAGGGCTTATTCGATCCAATCGTACCACGTAATCCTTTAAAGGGCGTTCTGGGTGAGTTATTTCGGCTACATGCTTTCTTTCCTTTGAATCAAAATTAGATCAAGTAGAGCCTTAGAGTCTTAATTTAATAAGAGTATTAATTTATTAAAACTTAATAAAATTTTTTATGTGTGGTGATCAAGTAGTTATTTAATTTATAGGAATCAAAGTAAAAATACGAAGAATGGATTTTTTCTTTGGTAACATAAGATTTAATTGTAGAAAGAATCATCCAGATCATCTTTTTATCGATATTCCTGGTTACTAACCAGGAAATCCCTATTAAACAAAATAAAAGAGTGAATTCTTTCTTCCGTGAAATTGGTTAACAGGGTCTTGCATCTTTCTATATCTCCCCAAAATAACCCCCCCCCCCCCCCACTAAAAATCCTTTTTGTTGGGTCGTATTATTATAATGAATTCTTTGAGAATTTGTAATAAATCCTTTCTTTAGTAAATTTTATAAAATTATTAAATTTATAAGACAAGAACAAGATAATAACTAATAATACGAATAATATAAAGGGTGGATTATCATACATATATTTCATGTAGAAACATGTAGAAAGATTTATAGGTCCATTTATTTACATATTTATTGGATTTTATTAATTAATATATATTTATTAAAACATATACTTATATACTCCCTATTAAGTATATATACTCACTTAGGTATACTTAGTATAATATAACAATTATATATGAATTATAATATATCTTTATAACAATATAAGGATAAGGTTAAAATATTAATCTAAAACAATAAATATAACAATAAATAACAGGTACAAATATTAAATCGAGGTACCCATTCTATGATAACTCTCAACAGCTTCCCCTCAATTTTTGTGCCTTTAGTGGGCTTAGTATTTCCGGCAATTGCAATGGCTTCTTTATCTCTTTATGTTCAAAAAAACAAGATTTTTTAGATACAATAAGGACGAATCTTTTTTTTTTTTCAAGACTTACTTGGATCATAACACGGATATCTATTTAGTAGAATATGGTATAACATGTGGCTTCCTTCGGGCATAAGCTCTTATGTATGTATAAACATGATATTATGGGTAAATGAATTATAACTATTTTCAAATAGATCGGGATCGGGGAGAATTTCTGAAATGTAAAGTCAATATATCTATATGTATTCGGAAATCATGTGAAAGGGATGTTACTATTTTAGTTTGGATCTAAGAAATTCGATGAATTACCCCTAAACGTTCACATCATAATAGTGCTGGTTGATGAGAGTTACTTCGGAAACAAAAAAAGTAAAATAAAATTTATTTTTGTTATTCTCCCAATTCCAATAAAATGCAACTAGGTCTAGTTATAGTATGAGTTGGCGATCAGAACGTATATGGATAGAACTTATAGCGGGGTCTCGAAAAACAAGTAATTTCTGCTGGGCCTTTATTCTTTTTTTAGGTTCATTAGGGTTTTTATTGGTTGGAACGTCCAGTTATTTTGGTAGGAATTTTATATCTTTATTTCCTTCTCAGCAAATAATTTTTTTTCCACAAGGGATCGTGATGTCTTTCTATGGGATCGCAGGTCTTTTTATTAGTTCTTATTTGTGGTGCACAATTTCGTGGAATGTAGGTAGTGGTTATGATCGATTCGATATAAAAGAGGGCGTAGTGTGTATTTTTCGTTGGGGATTTCCTGGAAAAAATCGTCGCATATTCCTCCGATTCCTTATGAAAGACATTCAGTCCATCAGAATAGAAATTAAAGAAGGTATTTATGCTCGTCGTGTCCTTTATATGGAAATCAAAGGCCAGGGGGCCATTCCCTTGACTCGTACTGATGAGAATTTGACTCCACGAGAAATTGAGCAAAAAGCTGCTGAATTGGCCTATTTCTTGCGTGTACCAATTGAAGTATTTTGAAAAAAGGAACTGAAGAATGAATACTTTGCAAGAGAGAAAAAACTCAAGAATCCTCGTTTTTTTATATAGCATAACTTAACTGAAGTTTCTTCAGAACGCTTATTCGAGCCAAAGCAAACGTTACGAAATAATTCTAAAACAAAATAGTTTGTGTCCACAATTTTTTTTATGCGTATGTAAACCCACTTAACTCAATTCAGTAACAAATCTAAATACTAGATTCATCATATATTAAAACAAAACATTTCATAATAAATCATAATAAAGTAAAGAATTTTTTTTTTTAGAAATATTTGATATTTTGATAGAACGGGAGTTCTTTCGTCTCGCAATCCGACTACTATTAATTTGAAGTGGGCTTTTTCTTATTCTATTTCTGTATTCTTTCTAAATTCAAGGACTAACCACTGTACTGAATCACAAAAAAAAATCGGAAATAGATTCATGGGCTCGATAACTTGTAATAGAACTTATGCTTGATAGAAATATTAGTATCGTATAGAGTCGACGAACGAGGTGCGTTCAGTAAAAATTAAAAAATTCACAGACGAAAAAATGGCAAAAAAGAAAGTATTAATTTCCCTTCTATATCTTGCATCTATAGTATTTTTGCCTTGGTGGATCTCTCTCTCATTTAATAAAAGTCTGGAATCTTGGGTTACTAATTGGTGGAATACTAGGCAATCCGAAATCTTTTTGAATGATATTCAAGAAAAGAGTATTCTAAAAAAATTCATAGACTTAGAGGAACTCCTACGTTTGGACGAAATGTTAAAGGAATACCCGGAAGCACATTTACAAAAGCCTCGCATCGAAATCTACAAAGAAACGATCCAATTGATCAAGATGCACAATGAGGATCGCACGCATACAATTTTACACTTCTCGACAAATATAATATGTTTCGTTATTCTAAGTGGTTATTCTATTATAGGTAATGAAGAACTTGTTATTCTTAACTCTTGGGTTCAAGAATTCCTATATAACTTAAGCGACACAATAAAAGCTTTTTCTATTCTTTTATTAACTGATTTATGTATAGGATTCCATTCGCCCCACGGTTGGGAACTAATGATTGGCTCTGTCTACAAAGATTTTGGATTTGCTCATAATGATCAAATTATATCCGGTCTTGTTTCTACTTTTCCAGTCATTTTAGATACAATTTTTAAATATTGGATCTTTCGTTATTTAAATCGTGTATCTCCTTCACTTGTAGTGATTTATCATTCAATGAATGACTGAAAAATGATCGAACGATCCAATTATAATATTTGTTACTTTGTGGATAAGCAAAACATTCAAAATTGTACTTATTCTTTCTACCCATCCAAGGGATTCCTCCAATATTCCAGTAAAATTATTTATATTTAAGTAAATAGCAAAATTATAGATAGGGAACTATACTAGCGACCTGCCTAATTTTATTGTATAAATTTTCGGGATCAATGATTGGACCATGCAAACTAAAAATACCTTTTCTTGGATAAAGAAAGAGATTACTCGATACATTTCCGTATCGCTCATGATATATATAATAACCCAGGCACCCCTTTCAAATGCATATCCCATTTTTGCACAGCAGGGTTATGAAAATCCACGAGAAGCGACTGGCCGTATTGTATGTGCCAATTGCCATTTAGCTAATAAACCCGTGGATATCGAGGTTCCACAAGCGGTACTTCCTGATACTGTATTTGAAGCAGTTGTTCGAATTCCTTATGATCTGCAACTGAAACAAGTTCTTGCTAATGGTAAAAAAGGAGCTTTGAATGTAGGGGCTGTTCTTATTTTACCCGAGGGGTTTGAATTAGCCCCTCCCGATCGTATTTTGCCCGAGATTAAAGAAAAGATAGGAAATCTGTCTTTTCAGAGCTATCGCCCCACTAAAAAAAATATTCTTGTGATAGGTCCTGTTCCTGGTCAGAAATATAGTGAAATCACCTTTCCTATTCTTTCCCCGGACCCCGCTACTAAGAAAGATGTTCACTTCTTAAAATATCCCATATACGTAGGCGGGAACAGGGGAAGGGGTCAGATTTATCCCGACGGGAGCAAGAGTAACAATAATGTTTATAATGCTACAGCAGCAGGTATAGTAAGCAAAATCATACGAAAAGAAAAAGGGGGGTACGAAATAACCATAGCGGGTGCATCGGATGGACGTCAAGTGGTTGATATTATCCCTCCAGGACCGGAACTTCTTGTTTCAGAGGGCGAATCCATCCAACTTGATCAACCATTAACGAGTAATCCTAATGTGGGTGGATTTGGTCAGGGGGATGCGGAAATAGTACTTCAAGATCCATTACGTGTCCAAGGTCTTTTGCTATTCTTGGCATCTGTTATTTTGGCACAAATCTTTTTGGTTCTTAAAAAGAAACAGTTTGAGAAGGTTCAATTGTCCGAAATGAATTTCTAGATCCGCGGATTTATCAACATCAAGCTCTAAA